TTTATAAGTTATTATATAATAATGCATTTATATAAAATTTTATCAGAGGTCTTCCTTTTATTTCTATGGAAATATGCGAAGCTAACCTCTCTTGATAAAAGAGGTATTAGTTTAATGGTAAAACTTGATGCTACGGACATCACAATTGTAGTTCGATTCTATAATGCCTCTAGTATAGTCATTCATATAGTGACTATACAAATATGCGTATAAAAAAAAATAATTAAATGAAATTTAAATATACGTATATTATAATAGTTTTGAATAATTAGAAGCATATACAATAAAAATATGAGTTTAACTTTAGTACTTTTTTTAATAGGAATTTTAGGATTCGTATTTAACAGAAAAAATATAATATTAATGCTTATTTCTATAGAAATAATGCTATTATCTATAACATTCTTAATATTGGTTAGTTCTATTAATTTAGACGATATAATAGGACAAACATATGCTATATACATCATAGTAGTTGCTGGTGCAGAATCTGCCATTGGTTTAGCTATTCTAGTAGCTTTTTATAGACTAAGAGGAAGTATCGCAATAGAATATAAATAATGTATTTAAGTATAATTATATTACCTTTATTAGGATCTATAGTATCCGGATTTTTTGGTAGAAAAGTCGGTGTGACAGGTAGTCGTATCTTAGGTTGTTTAAGTATAATAACAACAACAATATTAGCTATTATTAGCTTTTTTGAAGTAGGATTTAATAATAATCCTATATCAATTAATCTATTTAAATGATTAGATAGTGAATCATTTAATATGGTATGAAATTTCCAATTTGATAGTTTAACAGTTTCTATGTTAATACCAGTTTTAGTGATTAGTTCTCTAGTTCACTTTTACTCTATTGGATATATGAGTCACGATCCTCATAGTCAAAGATTCTTTAGTTATTTAAGTTTATTCACTTTTATGATGATTATCTTAGTAACTGGTAACAATTATTTATTAATGTTTGTAGGATGAGAAGGTGTTGGAGTATGTTCATACCTTTTAGTTAGCTTCTGATTCACTAGAATCGCGGCTAATCAAAGTTCTCTTTCAGCATTTTTAACTAATAGAGTAGGGGATTGTTTTTTAACAATAGGAATGTTTGTAATCTTGTGATCTTTAGGTAATTTAGATTATAGCACAGTATTCTCATTAGCCCCATATATTAATGAAAATATAATAACAATAATAGGAATATGTTTATTAATAGGTGCAATGGCTAAAAGTTCTCAAGTAGGACTTCACATATGATTACCTATGGCCATGGAAGGTCCAACTCCAGTATCTGCTTTAATACACGCAGCTACAATGGTTACTGCAGGGGTATATCTATTAATACGTTCATCTCCTTTAATAGAATATAGTTCTACTGTTTTATTAATATGTTTATGATTAGGAGCTGTTACTACAGTATTTAGTTCTCTTATTGGTTTATTCCAACAAGATATTAAAAAAATTATTGCTTACTCTACTATGAGTCAACTAGGTATGATGGTTATAGCTATAGGATTATCTTCTTATAATGTTGCTATATTCCATTTAATTAATCATGCTTTCTATAAAGGATTATTGTTCTTAGGTGCTGGTGCTGTAATACACGCAGTTGTAGACAATCAAGACTTAAGAAAATATGGTGGATTAATATCATTCTTGCCTTTAACATATACAGTAATATTAATAGCTAGTCTTAGTTTAGTAGCTTTCCCATTCATGACAGGATTCTTTAGTAAAGATTTTATTTTAGAATCTGCTTATGGTCAATATCATTTTAGTAGTATAAATGTTTACTTTATTGCCACAATAGGTGCAGTATTCACAACATTATATTCAGTAAAAGTTATATACTTAACTTTCTTAGCAAATCCTAATGGATCTGTAAATTATTATAAAAACGCTCATGAAGGTGATATATTCCTTAGTTTACCTCTAGTTATACTAGCTATATTCTCTATATATTTTGGTTATTTAACTAAAGATATATATATAGGTTTAGGTTCTGGATTCTTTATAGATAATAGTATATTTATTCACCCTATGCGTGAAATACTAATTGATACTGAATTTGGTGTACCTACTATATTTAAATTACTTCCTTTCTTTTTAACTATATTATTTTCAGTATTATCTATAGTTTACTACGAATATATGCCTAAAGTTGTAGTAGATTTTAATTTAACTAACTTAGGTTATTATATTTATGGTTTCTTTAACCAACGTTTCTTAGTTGAATTCTTCTATAATAAATATATTGTTAACACTGTATTAGATTTAGGAGGTCAAACTACAAAAATATTAGATAAAGGTAGTGTAGAATGAATAGGTCCTTATGGGTTTGGAATAGCTTTAGTAAAAGCTAGTAAAACAGTATCTGGTTTAGGTAAAGGAGTAGTTACTGATTACGCTCTTTATATATTAATAGGAGCTTGTTTCTATTTATCAATATTTACTTTCATTTCTATTTTCTTTGACTTAGCTAATTCTATAACATTATCATGTGTATTAGTATTACTAGGTGTTAATAATTATGTGAAACTAGGTAAACATGATGATAGTTTAACTTCAAGTTTATGAGCTTGAGGTAATACAAAAGAAGTGTCTAAGTACGGGACCCAAAATATTTAAATTTATAATTAAAAAATTTATATCTATAATTCTTAAACCCTCTGTTATTTTTAGTTTATTAATTTATCTAATAGGATTAATAGGTTTAGGTATTTCTTCTGATACTGTTTCTTTTGACGGATCAGATGATGATACAGAAACTAAAAATAATGATTCGAAGAGTGATGATAAAAATTCAGAAACAGAAAATAAAGATATTAGTTCTTCTCGTACTACTGATTATAGTAATTCAAGTAAATGATATATTGAAAAAATGAAGTTTATGTATGAACAATTGGCGGAACATGAATCTAAATGACTTGAAGATGAAAAAGAAGAATATGAAAGAACTAAGGTTTTACCTGAAAACTCTTTACACTCAATTATAGCAGAATCTAGAGAACAAGATGCAAAAGAAATGTTAGCTATAAATGAAGCTTTAAATAAATTTTCTTTAAATGAAAATCCAAATGATATAGGTTCATCTGATAATAAAAGATCAATTGTAGAAGATGATCAATTATCTAGTGCAAATGAAGAAAATAAAAAATCTAAAATTGTAGTAGATAGTGAAACTAATGTGGATAATATTACAAATAAAAATGTAAATAGTAATAATTAATTTTTATTATTATTTTTATTCCTAGCCGTAGGCTACGCTACTTATTATGAAATAAGTAACATTCTTATAACCCAATAACAATTTGCATCTTATGCAGTATATATATTTAATATATTAAATATATAATTTTTAAAATACGTATATATATTTTATAGGGCTACTTTAGTATGCCCACATAATTCATTAAATAAATAAATCTTGTAGGTAAAGTAAAATTTATTTTTATATATAAGTATTAATAAATATTAAAAATCATTATTAAAATTAAAATGAGAATATTAAAAAGTCACCCTTTATTAAAATTGGTTAACATGTACGTGATTGACCATTCACAACCAAGTAATATAAGTTATTTATGAAACTTTGGTTCTTTATTAGGAGTTTGTTTAGTTATACAAATAGTTACAGGAGTAACTTTAGCTATGCATTATAATCCTAGTGTAGCAGAAGCCTTCAATTCTATAGAACACATCATGCGTGATGTAAATAATGGATGATTAATTCGTTACTTACACAGTAATACAGCTTCAGCTTTCTTCTTCTTAGTGTACTTACACATAGGTAGAGGTTTATACTACGCATCATATAGAGCACCTAGAACATTAGCTTGAGTATTAGGAACAATAATACTTATAATGATGATGGGAATAGGTTTCTTGGGTTATGTACTTCCTTACGGTCAAATGTCATTATGAGGAGCTACAGTTATTACTAATTTAATTAGTGCTATACCTTGAATAGGACAAGACGTAGTTGAATTCATTTGAGGAGGTTTAAATACAGTTGAACCACATTACGGTGACGTAATGTTAAAAATCCTGCTTAATGCTGGAAAATCCCCAAATTTAGGATTTGCATACGATTTATTATTATTTATATTAATATTTACAATAGACGTGAAAATTGCAATGACAGGGGGACAATCAGCAGGGGTGAGAAGTTTACATACTTCAGAAGCCTCTCAGAGACTACATGCAGGAGATCTCACATATGCCTATTTAGTAGGCTTAATTGAAGGTGATGGATATTTTTCTATTACAAAAAAAGGTAAATATTTAACATATGAATTAGGTATAGAATTATCCATTAAAGATGTCCAATTAATTTATAAAATAAAAAGTATTTTAGGAATAGGTACTGTAAGTTTTAGAGAAAGAAATGGTCTAGAAATGGTATCTTTAAGGATAAGAGATAAAAAACATTTGAAAGAATTTATATTACCTATATTTGATAAGTATCCTATGTTTTCTAATAAACAATACGATTACTTAAGATTTAGAGATGCATTGCTTTCAGATATTATTTATTACGAAGACCTACCTAAATATAATAGAAATAATGACATCATTAACTCAATCGAATCAATAGTTAATGCGTCTTATTTTCCTGCCTGACTAGTAGGATTTATAGAAGCTGAAGGTTGTTTTAGCTCCTATAAATTAAATAAAGATAATAATTATTTAGTATGTAGTTTTGATATTGCCCAAAAAGATGCTGATATTTTAATATCAGCTATTCATAAATATTTATCTTTTACTGTTAGTATTTATTTAGATAAAACGAATTGTTCAAAATTAAAAGTTACAGGAGTAAGATCTATAGAAAATGTTATAAAATTCTTACAAAATGCTCCTGTAAAATTATTAGGTCATAAGAAACTACAATATTTATTATGACTAAAACAATTACGTCAAATACCTAGATATTCAGACAAAATTAAAATACCTTCAAATTATTAAATGTGAGATCATGATATAGTCCGATCAATAGAGAAATCTATTGAGTGTAGTAAGAGTATTTAATCTTAATTAAATATGTAACTACCAACATAAATGCTCTGTTAATAACGCTACTTTAAACAGATTCTTTGCTTTACACTTTGTGTTACCTTTTGTATTAGCTGCTTTAGCTTTAATGCATCTTATAGCTGTTCATGATACAGCTGGAGCAAGTAATCCTTTAGGAGTACCTGGTTATTACGATAGAATGCCATTCGCTCCATATTTCTTATTCAAAGATTTAGTTACTATATTTATCTTCTTCTTTGGTTTAAGCTTATTTGTATTCTTCATGCCTAATGTATTAGGTGACAGTGAAAATTACGTAATGGCTAATCCAATGCAAACTCCAGCCGCTATAGTGCCTGAATGATAAAGTAAAATAAATGTCATTCTAAAATCTCGCGAATTGCTGGAAACCCTTATATAACAATCATAAAGTAACTTGAACTATATATCTTCCTCTGTTTTTAATTGAAGAGAGCTTAAGTTATATGTGTCTATTAAATATATAAGACAATCAGCAGGAAAACCTTTTATTAAGCTAATATATACTAAGCTAATTAAGGAATCTTCAGAGACTATGCACGAGACAATTAAAGGCACTTTGTTTTTAATTGAAGAGATAGTCCGATCATGGTAGTGATACTATGAGTTTAACACACCATCAATTGATTTATCCTCTATACTATTCTTTATGTATAGTCCAGTATTATTTACTGCACGTTCAACAAAAGGAGTAACTCGTTTATCTCCTACTGAAAGAGCTTCAATAAAATTACCTGACGAAGCAAAAGAAGTATTAATAGGGATACAATCTTGACAATCGATTTATTACCTTTCTATGCTATATTAAGATCTATACCTAATAAATTATTAGGAGTTGTAGCCATGTTTGCTTCTTTATTAATAATATTAGTATTACCTACAACAGATTTAGGTAACACTAAAGGTTTACAATTCAGACCTTTAAGCAAAGTAATGTTCTATCTATTCGTTATAAATTTCTTAATATTACAACAATTAGGAGCTAAACACGTTGAAAGTCCATTTATAGAATTAGGACAAATTAGTACAGCATTATATTTCGCACATTTCTTAGTAATAATGCCTGTTACTAGTATAATAGAAAATACACTTGTTGATTTATATCAAACTAACAATAAAGCTAAATAATTAATAATAATTTAGAGTTTACAATTTATAGTAATCAATTGGTTACTATAAAAAGATTATGCTGTAAACGGATTTACACTTTGATTGCAAATCAATAGTCTGAGGTTCAATTCCTCCATAATCTTACTACAAATGTAGCACCTTAATTATGAAAACAATTTACTAATACTTAAATTCATAAATAATTTACTATATAAAACATATAGAATATATATTTGTATATAATAAAAGCAAAAGGATATTATTATATATATTATATAAAATAAAATAATATAATATTTAGTTTAAAGTATTAAGACAGAGTATAAATAGAATTTTTTTTTAAGTAGAGCACAATTTAATAAAAATAATTTTACAATAAAGAAAAATTCATCAAATTTAAATGGAACAATTAATATAAAGCGGAGTGCTAGATGTGACTTGTTCGTATTTAGCCTTAATAAATTTAACGCTTCGTTCTCATTTAATTATTAGCATTTATATATACAAGGATTAATTAAGCTTATTAATTAATAAATTTTAGCTAATAATGTCATTTAAATACCAATACTCTATTATTTCAAAATTTTGAGATTTCAAAAAGAAGAAGGTAACTTAAACCTAAATTTAAGATCTCAAATGTCTATGAACATTGAAAGATGATTTAATTCTACTAATGCTAAAGATATAGGTACTTTATATTTAATATTTGCCTTATTTTCAGGATTATTAGGAACAGCCTTTTCAGTATTAATAAGATTAGAACTTAGTGGACCTGGTGTTCAATTTATTGCCAATAACCAATTATATAACAGTATTATAACAGCTCACGCTATCTTAATGATATTCTTTATGGTTATGCCAGCCTTAATAGGAGGATTTGGTAATTTTTTAATGCCTTTAATGATAGGAGGACCTGATATGGCATTCCCTAGATTAAATAATATCAGTTTCTGATTATTACCACCTAGTTTATTATTATTAATATTCTCTGCTGTAATAGAAGGTGGAGTAGGTACAGGATGAACACTTTACCCTCCTTTAGCCGGAATACAAAGTCACAGTGGACCTAGTGTAGATCTTGCAATTTTTGCTTTACATCTATCAGGGGTAAGTAGTTTATTAGGATCAATAAACTTCATAACTACTGTAGCTAATATGAGAACACCTGGAATAAAATTACACAAATTAGCCTTATTTGGATGAGCTGTAGCAATAACAGCAGTGTTATTATTATGTTCATTACCTGTTTTAGCTGGTGGTATAACTATGGTTTTAACAGATAGAAACTTTAACACTTCATTCTTTGAAGTAGCTGGTGGAGGTGACCCTATATTATTCCAACACTTATTCTGATTCTTCGGACACCCTGAAGTTTATATCTTAATCGTGCCTGGTTTCGGTATAATTAGTACAACAATATCATCTAGCTCAAATAAACCTATATTCGGTTATATCGGTATGGTTTACGCTATGATGTCTATTGGAATATTAGGATTTATAGTATGAAGTCATCATATGTACACTGTAGGACTAGATGTAGATACAAGAGCTTATTTCACAGCCGCTACATTAATTATTGCAGTGCCTACAGGAATTAAAATATTCTCATGATTAGCTACTTGCTACGGAGGATCTATAAAAATGACACCAGTAATGTTATTCTCATTAGGTTTCGTTTTCTTATTCACAATTGGAGGATTATTAAACCACTTGGTTCTCCCTTTAAAGATCGCTATATGCTGGAAACTTCTGACAATTATACTACTAGGGTATATTATATACTCAGTGAAAATGTATAATTTTGAACAATCAGCAGGTAACCAACGGATTAAAAAAATTATCCTAGTAGGAACCTCAGAGACTACACGCGATCCCCGTACAATAAATACGGGAAGATATAGTCCGTGAAATCAAAATTTATTAAAACAATCATATAATCATAACTTTATATTTAACAAAAACACTATTCGTTTTTATTCTACTTCTAATGTTGAAAATAACACTAAAGATCTACATCCTTTAAAAACATATGAAAACTTTAAAGAAAATAGACTTGCTATTTTAAAAGAACAAAAAGACAAATCAGGTGTATACTGTTTAATTAATAGAATTAATGGTAATGCTTATGTAGGAAGTTCTATTCATCTAGCTTCTAGAATGAGAAATTATCTTAATAATACTTTTTTAAAAAGTAAACAAAATATTAATATGCCTATTGTAAAAGCTCTACTTAAATATAATCAAGAAAGCTTTACTCTTCTTATATTAGAATATGTAGAACCTGATTATTTAACTATAAGAGAAACTTATTATATCACATATGTAATGCCTCATTATAACGTATTAAAACAAGGTTATTCTTCTTTAGGTTATAAACATACAGAAGAAACTAAAGAATTATTATCTGAACTAGCTAAAAACAGAACACATAGTGAAGAAACTAAAGGTTTAATAGCCAGAGCTTTAACTGGTGAAAACAATCCTTTTTACAATAAAAGTCATTCTATTGAAAGTAAAGTAAGAATGATTGAAGCTAAATCAGCTTACCCAGTTTATGTATATAATTCATATAAAAAATTATTAGTTATTTTTCCTTCTGTTTCTACTTTAGCTAAATTAATTCAATCTAATAATTCTACTATAATTGATGTTATAAAAGAACAAACTATATTCAGAGGGGAATGGTATTTTACTAACTTACCTTATGATATAAATAACACTCCGATAATATCTAATTGAACTTCTTCAAAAGAATGTGAACAATTAATATTAAATATAAATAATAGTAGTCATATTAGAAAGGCAGTATTTGTATATGATAATAATAAAAACTTTTTATGTAAATATGAAGGAGTGACTAAAGCTCAAGACGCTTTAAATATAAATCATAGTACTATAAAAAAACACGCTAAGTTAGGTAGTGCTTATAATGGTTATATATTTAGTTATGAAAGATTAATAAAATAAATTTTGATTCGTAAGTGGTGTTGTATTAGCTAATGCTTCATTAGATATCGCATTCCACGATACTTACTACGTTGTAGCTCATTTCCACTACGTTTTAAGTATGGGTGCTGTATTTGCAATGTTTGCTGGATGATACTTCTGATCACCAAAAATGTTAGGTTTCAATTACGATTTAAATCTAGCTAAAGTACAATTCTGATTATTATTCATAGGAGTTAACGCTACATTCTTCCCTCAACATTTCTTAGGATTACAAGGTATGCCTAGAAGAATAAGTGATTACCCTGACGCCTTTGCAGGATGAAATTTAATCAGTAGTTTTGGATCTATAGTAAGTGTAGTAGCCGCTTGATTATTCTTATATATTATTTACAAACAATTAGTAGAAGGTAAAGTAGCAAGCAGAAATCCTTGATTAACTCCTGGATTCTACACAGATATATTACAAGCTAACTTAAATAGAAGTTATAGTAGTTTAGAATGAGGATTATCAAGTCCACCTAAACCTCACGCATTTGTGAGTTTACCTTTACAAAGTTAATTATTATAACTATAATAATAGATAATTTTTAAAGATAGTTTTATTGCTATAACCGAAATATCCTTTTTGTATATTATGTGTAGACGTATCCCTTTCCTACCTCTTTAGAGGTACAAGATAGCTGCCTATTACTATAATTATAAATAAGGTATTTCAAGTTTCATTAGCTCAATGGCAGAGCATGATACTTCTAATATCTGTATCTTAGTTCGACTCTAAGATGAAACTAAATTCCCTAATAATAAATAGTCTATTAATTATATGCTTCTATCCCTAAATTTTATTCTATAAGAATAGAATTTTGTTGGCGGAGTTGGGTTTGCCTACTCCACATTAAAAGAGATTACAGAAGCACATATTTCTGGCTATTTTTGCATCTATAAGTATAAAGTTTAATATTAATATAATTTGAGTAGCCGAAGGCTACATAACTCCTTATGAAAGATTAGGACGCTTTATAAAAGATTATAAATAAGAAGTAAGGAACAAAATCCTAAATATACTTCACATATACTAGACAAAGTTAATCAATTTATAGTTCCATAGGATCTAAGGTTTAACGTTTTTAATCTTTGTTTTTAACATTAAAGTATTATTAACTTTTTATGATTAAAATGGGAACATTTAATAGAATAAGTAAAATTAATAATGAAATGAAATTACCAATAACAGTTATTTCACTTATTGAAAATTTATTATTACTACTACCTGCGTTATTAGCAGTAGCTTACGTAACTGTAGCAGAAAGAAAAACTATGGCTAGTATGCAAAGAAGACTAGGTCCAAATGCTGTAGGTTATTATGGACTTCTTCAAGCATTCGCAGATGCTTTAAAATTAATATTAAAAGAATATGTAGCACCCACACAAGCTAATATAATTTTATTCTTTTTAGGACCAGTGATAACATTAATATTTGCTTTATTAGGTTATGCTGTTATTCCATACGGACCAGGGTTATCTATAGGTGATATGGAATTAGGTATATTATTTATATTAGCAGTATCATCTTTAGCCACTTACGGTATATTATTAGCCGGATGAAGTGCTAATAGTAAATACGCTTTCTTAGGATCTTTAAGAAGTACAGCTCAATTAATTAGTTACGAATTAGTTTTAAGTTCTGTATTATTAATTATTGTAATGATAACAAATAGTTTAAATTTAAACATAAATGTTCAATTCCAAAAAATAGTATGATTAGCTTTACCATTATTATGTATCTTAATAATATTCTTTATAGGTTCTGTAGCAGAAACTAATAGAGCTCCATTTGATTTAGCCGAAGCCGAATCTGAATTAGTTAGTGGATTTATGACAGAACACGCAGCGGTTATATTTGTATTCTTTTTCTTAGCTGAATATTCAAGTATTTTATTAATGTGTATCTTAACAAGTATTTTATTCTTAGGGGGTTATTTATTACAATTCGATTATATTTATTGATTTGATTTATTAAATTCTCTTTATGCTAATGTATTTAATATAGAATGAATAGTATCATCAGAATATTTTGCCTTGAGAGAATTATTAACTAGTTCTTCTGTGGATGGACTATTATCTAGTTTAACTTTAGGTATAAAAAGTTCAATAATGGTATTTATTTTCATCTGAGTGAGAGCATCTTTCCCTAGAATACGTTTTGACCAATTAATGTCATTCTGTTGAACAGTATTATTACCTATATTATTTGCATTTATAATATTAATTCCTTCATTATTATATATGTTTGGAATATTCTTTATAAACATAAGCTTATTCTAAGTATGATTATTATAAATTTTCTTATTTAGAAGGTTAAGTTCATGTTTTATCCTGTTATATACCCCCTCGCTATTTATTTGGAATTAGAATACGAGCCTCGGCTCGTAATCTCAAAGAGATACGAAGAAGGTTTATATTATTCTAGCCATGAAACGCATGTCCATAGGTGTCATTTTATAATTTAAAGTTTTAAAATAATATCTTATACAAGATGTTATTATCTTCATTATTAACTGTACCTGTAATTGGTACAATTATAGTTTCTAGTATAGACTCATACAAAAAAAGCTCAGTGGTTTATACAAAAACTATAGCATTAGTTACTAGTGTAATAAATTTAATTATATCTTTAATTATATTTACATTATTTAATAGTAGTACTAATCAATTTCAATTTGTACAAGAACATTATAATATACAATCTTTTGATATTTATCTAGGTGTAGATGGTATATCAATATATTTTGTATTATTAACAACAATGATAATGCCTATAGCATTATTATCTAATTGAGATTCTATAAAAGAAAATGTTAAATCTTATTTAATAATCATGTTATTATTAGAAACAATGTTATTAGCTGTATTCTTAGCATTAGATATAATGATATTCTATATATTCTTCGAAAGTATATTACCTCCTTTATTTATATTAATAGGAATATTTGGTTCAGATAACAAAGTAAGTGCTAGTTATTATATTTTCTTATATACATTGTGAGGATCTTTATTCTTATTATTGTCTATTTTAGTTACTTCATCTACTATGGGAAGTACAGACTTTGATACATTATTTAAACTTAATTTTGAATATAAAACTCAAGTATTCTTATTTTTAGGTATATTTATAGCTTTTGCTGTAAAAACACCTACAATCTTTTTAAATGGTTGATTATTAAAGGCTCATGTTGAATCACCTTTAGGTGGAAGTATAGTTTTAGCCGCTATTGTATTAAAATTAAGTTTATATGGTATATTTAGATTAATGTTACCTATGTTACCTAAAGCTTGTTTAGATTATACTTTTGTAATTTATACTATAGCTGTTATAACAATAATATATGCTAGTTTTAGTACAATAAGAACAACTGATGTAAAAGAATTAATAGCATATAGTTCTGTATGTCACGCTGCTGTTTATTTAATAGGAATATTCAGTAATACTCTCCAAGGTCTAGAAGGTTCTGTAGTATTAGGTTTAGCTCACGGATTTGTTTCTAGTGGTTTATTTATTTGCGCAGGAGGTGTATTATACGATAGAACTGGTACTAGATCTATCTATTTCTACAGAGGTATGGCACAATTAATGCCTATATTAGGAATCTTGTTCTTTATATTAACTTTAGGTAATTGTGGAACACCATTGACTTTAAATTTCATAGGAGAATTTATGTCATTATATAGCATTGTTGAAAGATTACCAGTATTAGGAGTATTTGCTTGTTCTTCTATAGTATTCTCTGCAGCTTATTCAGTTTATCTATTTAATCGTGTATCATTCGGTGGTTCATTTACTAGATTCTTAGAAGAAAGTGTATTTGATGTAAATAAAAGAGAATTCTTAATATTATTTATATTAGTTGTTTTCACTATAGTATTCGGTATATACCCTAGTTTAATATTAGACGTATTACATTATCCTATGACTAATGTACTTTACAGTGTATAATATGTTAATTGTATCTTTACAAGGTTATACAATTATATAGTGGGCATACTAAAGTAGCCCGCTACGCACAAAAGTATCTAAGTTTATAGTAATTAATACTAAAATAATTTAATTAGAATGCTTAGTAATAATTATAGACACCATAAATGTCTATAAACGTCTATAACTTAATGGAAGAGTACGTTATAAAAAAAACGAAGTAGATGTTCGACTCATCTTAGATGGAATTAGTGGGCATGCTAATCCATATCTCTTTGATATTAGGAATAAAGCAGCCCTATAAATGGATTAAATTTATTAATTTTTAGGGGCTCCGCTAGTCGGAGGCAACACATAATTTATGAAATTCTTTTTTAATAGCCTTTAATTCCATATACCAAAGGGATTAGGAATAGTAGCCGTAGGCTTACTACTGCTTATAAAAATAGATATAACAACAAAATATAGCATAAAACAATTTATTACTTATATTAGTAGGGCTCAGCCCACGCATTTATTGTAGTATTTGGTGTATATCCATTTTAAATTTTTAACGCGTTAGATTATTCTATGAATAGTTTAATATATAGTGTATTATATAAATTACATGATTTTACTAAATTACGGTTATTATTTTAAATAAAAAACACGTATTACATAATAATAAAGAAAGATAAATATGCCACAATTAACACCTTTTTATTATATGAACGAAATAGTATTTGCATTTTCAATAATAGTAATACTATTATTCATACTATCTAAATACATATTACCAAGAATAGTACGTTTATTTTTATCACGTATGTTTATTAATAAAATATAATATAATTATTTAATTATATTTATTAACCCAACACTGAGTACTACTGTAGGCAAACCCTACTTCTAATCCATATCCCAAAGGGATTAAGGATACAACCAAATAAAGATTATAAAATATTTTTATTTTGTTAAGAAGACTCGGTCACAGGGATAAATTTTTTATGTAAAAGAATAAATAATATATTTATTCTTATTTGCAGATATTCAGTTATTTAAAGAGATATATATAATAGTAGTAACATATACTACTAAATGTTTTTAAATAAAAATTTATTCACAGAAATAAGAAGTCCCTTAGATCAATTCGAAATAAGAGACATATTAAACTTAGAAGTTTTAGGTGGTAATTTACACTTATCTTTAACAAATATAGGATTCTATTTAATCATAGGAGCCTTAATAACAATAATCTTAAGCTTAGTAGCTACAAACTATAACAAATTAGTTAGTAACAACTGATCTATAGCTCAAGAATCTTTATACGTAACAATACATAATATAGTTACAAATCAAATAAACGCTAGAAGTGGACAAATCTACTTCCCATTTATTTACACTCTATTTGTATTTATATTAATAAATAATTTAATTGGAATGATACCTTATAGCTTTGCATCTACAGGTCACTTTGCCTTAACATTTGCTCTTAGTTTCACAATAGTATTAGGGGCAACAATCTTAGGATTCCAAAAACACGGATTAAAATTCTTCTCATTATTAGTACCAGCCGGATGTCCTTTAGCTCTTTTACCATTATTAGTTACTATTGAATTAATTTCTTACTTAGCAAGAAACGTTTCATTAGGTCTTAGATTAGCAGCTAATATAACAGCTGGGCACATGTTATTAAGTATTTTAAGCGGTTTCGTTTACAATATAATGAATTCAGGAATTATATTCTTCGTTTTAGGTTTATTACCTTTAGTGTTTATTATAGCTTTCTCAGGATTAGAATTTGCTATAGCATTCATACAAGCACAAGTGTTTGTAGTGTTATCTAGTTCTTACATAAAAGATGGATTAGACTTACATTAATTTATAGACTAATAATATTTATTTACAGAAAGATATGTAGCCTCCGGCTACATATTTATAACTTTAACAAGCCAGATCAAAATAAAATAAAGATCTAGTTATAAAATACAATTAAAATTATTAAACCTTTTATTTAGCATAGCAATTTAATGGCTCCGCTAGCCGGAGGCAACACAAATTGTTAGGGTGGGATGGATTTGTTACTTCGTAGCAAGGGGCATAAATAAAAATTTCTTACTTAGCAAGAATATATATAAATATTAAGTGAAAGTAAATAGTAATTAAGGAAAATTATACCAACAATAAAAATCTATCCATTTATAGCATTCATACAAGCACAAGTGTTTGTAGTGTTATCCATGGAAGAATGAAAATTATAAAATAGAATTATAGAAATTAAAGAAAAATAGTTAATTATTGAAAAAAAAAAATAGCGAACAATTATAATTTAAATTAGAATAGTTAAAAAAAATATATAACATTATATAGTTTATTACTATCCTTATATTATAAAATTTATCAACATATAATTTTAGATCTTATAGTGATGTAAAGAAATTTACATTAAATGAATAGTTGAGTTTGGTGATGGCTCTGATTGAATGCTGTCCAAGTGCTTGACACATGCTAATCGAACGTTTTAATTTTTTAAATTAAAAAGTGGTGTACAGGTGAGTATATGGATATTCTTCGCCGGCCTTAAAGTGGAGGTAGATCCTTCATAATAAATAAAGGGAAATTAAAAATTCCCGCTTTAAGAGGATAATAAATATCTTCGGGATAGGTAGTAGTTAAGGTGATGGCTTAACTAGCCTAAAACTCTCGTAGTCGAAGCTGAAAGGTTGATCGACCACATTGGGTCTGAAAAAACCCCAATGCAAGTTAGTACAGCAGTGAGGAATTTTGGTCAATGGCCTAACGGCTGAACTGGCAACTTGGAGAAGTGGCAAGTCCTATTTTGATCATATCTTTGAATATGATCTATAGGATTGTATTAAAATTGAATAAAGCTTTGTTTATATATTGATAATGACAGTATATATATCGTGTCTTGACTAATTGCGTGCCAGCAGTCGCGGTAATACGTAAGAGACTAGTGTTATTCATCTTAATTAGGTTTAAAGGGTACCTAGACGGTCAATATAGCTTCTAAAATGTTAGTACTTGACTAGAGTTTTATGTAAGAGGGCAGTACTTGAGGAGGAGAGATGAAATTCTATGATACCAAAGGGACTCGGTAAAGGCGAAGGCAGCCCTCTATGTGAAAACTGACGTTAAAGGACGAAGGCACAGAGCACAAACAGGATTAGATACCCAAGTAGTCTTTGCAGTAAATGATGAATGCCATAGGTTAGATTAAGATTTAATATTATAATTTAAAATTAAATATTAAACATTATTTAGTCTATAAATGAAAGTGTAAGCATTTCACCTCAAGAGTAATGTGGCAACGCAGGAACTGAAATCACTAGACCGTTTCTGACACCAGTAGTGAAGTATGTTGTTTAATTCGATGATCCACGAAAAACCTTACCACAATTTGTATAATTATTACAGGAGTTGCACGGCTGTTTTCAGTTAATGTTGTGAAACTATGGTTTCCATGTAATTAACGTAATCCCTGGCTTTATTTTTTTATTTTTACGATAAAGCATTTGATCCTAGAATTTGGAAAGAAAAAGGGGACAAAGACAAGTCATCATGGCCTTGATATTGTGGGCTATAGACGTGCCACATACGCCTGGACAAAGAGATGCAAAAATGTGAATTTAAGCTAATCTCAAAAAACAGGATATAAATTTTAAGGATTGTAGTCTGAAATTCGACTATATGAATAAGTAATTACTAGTAATCGTGAATCACCATGTCACGGTGAATTAACCTTGGATTGGTACTAACCACTCGTCACATGCTGAAAAGAGCATGCGCAATAAGTTTGCTTTCTTAGTAATCAGTAAAAAAAACACGTAGGTTTTATATTCTATTATTAGGAATCTTCGTATGTGTGGCTCTAATTAGTGTTAAGTCGAAATACGGTTCGTGTAGTGGAAGTTGCACGGGATTGATTAATATTAACAATAATTTAATTATATAATATATTGACTTATATTATATAAAGGAGGGTTCCTTTATTGGTAAGAAGGGTTGAGCTGTAAACTCAATAGCTATTGCTTTTAAGAGTTCGAATCTCTTGTCTCCTAATCACTTATCTTAAAGATAAGTAAATTTATAATATCTACTAGGCATACTAAAGTAGCCTAAACAAATAATATATTTATTGTTCTAGTAAAGTAGAGCGAATATTATTAGAATTAGTAACTTAATTAGGTAAAGGATTTCCTTGTCACGGAAATAGATGTCGGTTCGATTCTGATCTAATTCGTTATAGGAAAAGTCTTCCATTTGGTAGGGTAAGGCACTTGCTACGTGCTATGTTTTTAACATTTAGGTGTTCAAATCACCTCTTTTCCGAATTGCCTCTATAGCTTAATGGTAAAGCGCGCTACTGTTAATAGCGTTAATAGATGTTCGATTCATCTTAGGGGCTTTTAAATAAATGCATGAAGCTGTATATTTTTTTTATTGATATAAATGACAACTTTAACTAGAAGTAATTTTCAAGATCATCCTTTCCATTTAGTGTCACCTTCACCGTGACCTTTATACACAAGTATATCTTTATTTAACTTAACTGTAAATGGAGCATTATCTATGCATCTTTTCAATAACAGCTATATATTCTTTTTTATAGCCTTATTTACAGTAATCTCATCAATGGCTTTATGATTCAGAGATATAGTATCAGAAGGTACTTTCTTAGGAAATCATACTTTAGCTGTTCAAAAAGGATTAAACTTAGGTGTAATATTATTCATATTATCTGAAGCTTTATTCTTCTTAGCAATATTCTGAGCATTCTTCCATAGTGCTTTAACACCTACAGTTGAATTAGGTGCTCAATGACCACCTATGGGTATAGAACCTGTAAATCCTTTCGAATTACCTTTATTAAACACAGTTATATTATTATCTAGTGGTGCTACAATTACTTTTGCTCACCATAGTTTAATAAAAGGGGACAGATCAGGAGCTTTATACGGAACTATCTTCACAGTAATATTAGCTTTAATATTTACTGTATTCCAAGGAATAGAATATAGCGTTTCTTCATTCACAATAAGTGACGGTGTATTTGGAACATGTTTCTTCTTTGGAACAGGTTTCCACGGATTCCACGTTATAATAGGTACTATTTTTATAGGTGTTGCATTATGAAGAATAATGGCATACCATTTAACAGATCACCATCATCTTGGTTACGAAGCTGGAATATTATACTGACACTTTGTAGACGTAGTTTGATTATTCTTATACGTATCTATGTATTACTGAGGATCTTAATAAAAGAAAATTTATAGCCAAATCGTAATCTATTGTAGCTAGGCATATACCTAGACAGTAGTATATAAATAAAAAGGCTATAAAAAACGGACATAGGTTAATGGTAGACTTTCCGATTTCCACTCGGCGTGTGTCAGTTCAAGTCTGACTATCCGTATTCATGATTTATTTATTAGGGTACACCCTAGCAAGTTAAATCAGCTATACATATTATTCGATTTTCTTAGCCTATCCCAAAGGGATTAGAGGCTACACATTATTCCTATTATTAGGTTAAATTAAAAATAAAATAATGAATCAATTATTTGCCATTTATGATATTCTATCTAATGGATATACAATTGAATATTTAGATATTTTAAGTGTAATAGCACTATTGTTTGGTATAGCAGTTATAGTAAATAAAAACCCTATAGCATCATTATTATCATTAATAGGATTATTTGCTTCTATATCTGTTTATTTAATATTATCTGGATTAACTTTTATAGGTTTTTCTTACTTAATAGTTTATATAGGAGCTGTATCTATATTATTCTTGTTCATTCTAATGTTAATTAATATAAGAACAAGTGAATTACAAAGTAACAATATAAATAGTATTCCTTTAGCATTATTTATAACAATATTATTAAACTACGCGTTATTCCAATTATTACCTTATTCTATAGCTATTATAAATAGTTATAACAATAAATTAAGTAATATAATATATTATTTACCAACAAGTAAATATAATGATATAATTACTCATATAAGTAAAAATACCGATATAAACACAGCTAATGTTATGTTCGTAACAAGTAATAGTTGAGATGGAAACATGGCTGAAACTAGTCATATCTCTACAATAGGTAATATCTTATATACTTCTTACAATATGTGACTATTCATAGCTAGTTTTATTCTATTATTAGCGATGGTAGGAGCTATAATTATTACTATAAAACAAGAACGTAATAGAGGAATTAGTTCAATGGTAGAACGTTTGTTTTACACACAAAATGTTAAAGGTTCAAATCCTTTATTGCTCAAAATTATTTAATGCGTAGTAGGCGACCACTATTAATAAAATGTTAGTTTTATTGTGTAACAGGCTAGCTTGCGCATGCCTAAACATAGGTTTTTAATTTGAATATAAGAGGTGGCTCGCTCTTATCCTTAATCCCAAAGGGATATGGATTAGAAGCACTACTTCGTAGTCCAATTAATATAAAGATTAATAAGTATGTAAGTACGTTTTTATTCCTAGCCGTAGGCTACGCTACTAAGGAGTATCATAAAATTCCTTAACTTAACAGGTAAAGTGTATTTTTGATAAGAATATTATCAGCGTTCGATCCGCTGAGGAATTAAAGTGTAGTTAAATGATATTAGTACTTCTATCCCATTCGCACAAATTAGATTTAGGGATACAGCTTCTATCCCTTTGGGATACATAAAAAGAGAATTGGCCGAGTGGTTTAAGGCGGTAAGTTTGAGTTTTACTAGGTTTTTAATAGCTACATCCGTTCGAATCGGATATTCTCTGTCTAATATAAGAGTATAGTTTAATTGGAAAAATAGGAAGCTTCAACCTTCAAATTCTTGGTTCAAACCCAAGTACTCTTGAAAGAATTATAACCAATATCTATTAATAATAGTATATAAAATGAAGATAACACCGGATTAGGGCCGGGAGGATAGGCATCTCGTTTGGGTCGGGAACCAGTTATGTTCGAATCATAATAATCCGAATTTTAGAACTATTAGAAATATAGTATGATTAACCATACGTATCAATTTAGATATGGAGTTCAATATTGATATATTTTTCCTTTCCCTTAACCTCTAATCCCTTTGGGATATGGATAAGATGGAAATAGAAATATTGAAATAAGAACCGGTTACAAAAATTAATGATATATAACTATTACTTATAAATATATAAGTATATAAAGAAACTATTATGGAATTTAAGCTATGTATTAAAGAGAATTATTTATATATATAGGACATTTATCCTATAATTATATGAACTCTAAGAGAAATTTTATAATAAACGAAGTGAATTGAAATATCTTAGTAACTTTAGGAAAATAAATCAAAAGAGATTCTATGAATAGCGTGAGCGAAAGTAGAGAAGCCTAATAAGTAAAACGGTTTAAAACTGTTTAAACATTATGGGGAACCTTCCTCAAAGGCTAAATATAATACATAAGCGATAGTGAAAAGTACCATGAGGGAAATAAAATAAAAATAGTAGTTTTATAAGCAGTTCGAAATAAAGAACGTACCTTTTGCATAATGGGTCACCAAGTTAACGTTAGATGCGAGATAACACGTAGTTAAACCGAACGTTAAAATAACGATATAGTGTCTAAAGTTAGACCCGAAGCCTGGTGATTTTACCATAGTCAGGATTATAAAAGTCCGAACCGGTGATTGTAGCAAAAATCTCGGAAGAACTGTGGTAGGTGTAGTGAAAGACAACACTGACTAGGATAGCTGGTTTTCTGCGAAACCTATAATAGTAGGCAGTTTAAGTAAATATCTTAGCAGGTACAGAATTTAATCTCAGACAAGACATTTCAAATGTTTTATTTTGTACAAATTGGGGGATCATGAAGATTTTATCAGTGAGTATGTAGACTCGGAATGGCAAAGATATATCTTAAACTATCAGACATAGAATGATAAGGTTGTATGTCGAAAGGGAAACAGCCCAGAACAAGAGTTAAGGTTCCTAAATTATTTGTTAAGTGAAAATAAGAAAGTTTTTATTTAAGTCGACAAGGAGATAGGCTTAGAAGCAGCCATAATTTTATGACCTCGTAACAGAGCGCTTGTTAAATTATAAAAGCGTCGAAAATATAACGGATCTAAACAATATACCGAAACCTTGTCCATAATATATTATAATAAATATGTTTATTGTAATTTAATGGGGTAGCAGAACGTTGAGCTAAAGTATGAGTTTTATTTTTTAAATAGAATTATAGTATTTAACTCAAGTGAGAATGGTGACATGAGTAACTAAAAGAAAATTTTCCGCCTTAAGCTTATGGATGTAATTAAGTAACGGCCTCTAAGTTTATATAATCTAAAGATTTAAACGATGAGAAAATCTTTATTACTAAAAACAACATTTTGGTGCAAAATGTGCTGGAAAAATAGTAATATGTTTGTTATTAAATAACAAATAAAATAACCGTACCTAGAATCTGAAACAAGTAAGCTAGTAGAGAATACGAAGGCGTAAATGAGCTAACAATCATAAAGGAACTCGGCAAATTGACTACCGTAACTTCGGAATAAGGAGGGCTCATTATTCTTGATGAATATCAAGTAAAGAGGAAGAAGCATGAAATAATGTTGTACGACTGTTTAATTAAAACACAGCACTTTGCTGAAAGATTAAAAATCTAAGTATAAAGTGTGATATCTGCCCGGTGCCGGCTGGTTAACAGATATAATTGAATATACTAATATTTGATGTAGACGGAAACCCCGGTTAAAGGCGGCCTTAACGTGAGGGTCCTAAGGTAGCGAAATGCCTTGGCCGTTAAATGCGGTCTTGCATGAATGGTGTAACGATACAACAGCTGTCTCTATGATTGACTCAGTGAAATTGGAATAGCTGTGCAGATACAGCTTACCTCTAGTTAGACGAGAAGACCCTATGCAGCTTTACTGTCACTAATTATAGAGTATGATAAACGATTTTCAGAATATAAGGTAATTGACAAACATGACAATGAGAAACCTTTATTCTTTTTTCATATGAATGAATTGGTTTAGGATTATGAGTAATTTATAGTTATTTTATGGGCTTGGCTTATGTTAGGTCACATATTATAATTTATAGCTCATTTTAGTAAATCAACCTAATTCAACTTATTTATTTTTAAAATTAGTAAGTACCCTTTGGTAAGGAACTATCGCTAGGGGACAGTTTATGTGGGGCACAGACCCTGTAAAGAGTAAACAGGAGTGTCTAAAAATTTATAATTATTTTGTTTGCTATTTTGAGTAGTTTAACTATTTTTAATCGTATAAAATTAAATATATTTGCATTTTATGTATATATATTTAAGATTAGGTAAGATTTTCACTATATAGAAATTAGAGATAATTGAGAATATTATGATGAAGTTTTCTAATATTTTCTAGCTATTATTTATAATAGTTATGTGTTTAATATCTAAAAAGCTCAACGGCTTAATCTTGCCTTACTGTTTGATTATCGACAAATCTTACAGTTGCGTAAGCAGGGCATAGGATCACAAGATGCCACAAGGAAAGATCTTGGATTATTGGAAAAGCTACGCTAGGGATGTTTGTCCTTTAATATTTTATTTATAAATAAAATTATTAACATAAATTGGGTAAATTTCAAGAATTACTAATAATGATAGTAAACTTGAAGCGAAGTTTATCTTAGCATATACTATAAGATAAAAACGTTCAACGACTATAAGGTGAGTGATATGCAATACACAATAATCCTTTAATACTACCCAACATTTTTATTAGACATATTTTAAAAAAAACAAGTAAAATGAATTAATTATAACAAAATTATAATGAAAAAGAATCTTAATATGAAAATATTTAATAACAATTTAAATAATAATACTAAAACAGTTGCTTTAAGAAAAAAAATAGGAGATATAGGAAAAATCAAATATTTACCTTCTTTTTCTAAAGAATGAAAAAATACTATTTATAGCTATAATAAGAATATGTTAAAAAATATACCTTCTAATGATGTAAATATTAATAAAATAATTCAAAGTTATTTTAATTTATACTTTAAAGATCATAAATACGTAGGATCTAGAAAGTTTATATTACTTAGAAGAAGACGTACATTCTTAAGAAAAATTTATGTAAGTAACGCTGAAATTAAACATACAAATAATAAGGCGATAATTACTTTATTTACAGTAAATAGAGAAAAAAAAATATTGAAAAGAAAATATTTAAAAATAAATAAAAAAATAAGTCAAAACTTAATAAGACGTTATTTATTATTATATAAAAATAATGTATCTAATATTTATGATATCATAAATAATCATAAATTTTTATCAGTAAATGGATTGGGCGGAGCCCACAATAAAATGACTAAAAAAGGATTCTTAAATTATAGATTAGAATATTTAAATAAATTTATAAAATTAAAAGATCTTTATTTAAGAAAAATTTGAAGTGTAATTATTAGTAAATATTGAAGAACACATTTAAAATTATTAAGAAAGTATGATTTAATGTATTCTCTTAACCAATATAAATTTAATAACTTAACATTTTTACCAAAATTAAGTAATATATTAAATAAAATAATAGGAAAAAAAATAGAATATAATATAATAAATCTAAAATCTATTGCATATAATACAGATCTTTTCACTAATGCTTTAGCATTAAAATTAAAAAAAAAGAGAATGAATTATATAAAAAGTATGTTTAGTATATTAAATAGAGCATATTTACCTAAAATAAATACAATAAAAGAAAGAACTTTAGTAAAAGGACAGAAAAATATTGATTTATACTTAGATAAATATAAAGATTTAAATATAATTTCTAATTTAAATAATATTAATTTAGATAAATTATTAAATAATATACATAATACAACTAATACTGATAAAAACGATACAGATAATAAAAAAATTCATAATCTAATATACAATTCCATAGGTTATAAAAATATGGGAGGTATAAGATTAGAAGTTAAAGGAAGATTAACTAAACGTTATAGAGCAGATAGATCTATTTACTCATTAAAATGAAAAGGTGGGTTAAAAAATGTAGATTCTTCTTTCAAACGTTTAAGTTCAGTCTTATTTAGAGGAAACTCTAAATCTAATATGACTTATACATTATCTCAATCAAAGCGTAGAATTGGAGCTTTTGCGGTTAAAGGATGAATAAGTGGTAAATAAATATTAGGGAAAATCTAAAATATGTAAAAATAAAAATGAAGACATAGTCTGAACCATTTTTAAAGAAATGGAAATATAAAAAATATGATAACATACAGAACAGGCTAATTTGCGCAAGAGTGTACAAAATGAGTGCGCGGTTTGGCACCTCGATGTCGGCTTAACTTATCCTCATGGATGCAGGAACTATGTAGGGTGCGACTGTTCGTCGATTAAAAAGTTACATGAGCTGGGTTAAATACGTCGTGAGACAGTATGGTTTCTATCTTCTAGGGGGAATTAGAATATAATAAGAACAAACTTTTGTACGAAAGGAACAAGAAGAGTTTAGCTGTAAAAGGTTAAACGATGGTTACTAATCTATGGTTTACCTGTTGTTTATGTGCCCAATATTCAATATATATATTTATATATATATCTGTATTTTTATACATGGGATGTTTCTTTCACTAAGATAAATATATAGCATAAGCACGGCAGGAACGCTAAGTTAGTTAAGGATAAGTGCTGAAAGCATATAGGCACGAAGCTTATCTTAAGATATTTCTTAAATATGCGTAATATATTATTACGAAATAATCATAGGCTTTATCCGTAAGAATCAAGAGATTTTCAAGAATAAAGTACTAATTTAATAAATAACTATTTATATATATATCGATATTCGCCTGCTTAGCATAAAAGTAATGCAATTGTTTTGTAATCAATTGAAGTAAGCGCGATACTTACAGTGGGCTAATTAGGATTAGTAGTCAAGTGGTTACGACATAGCTCTTTCGATGCTACCATCGCAGGTTCGAATCCTGCCTAGTCTAAGCGGGTTAGTGTAATAGAAACATATTCGGTTCATGCCCGAAAGATATAGGTGCAAGTCCTGTATCCGCGTTTTTAATTTAATATATTAAATAAATATAATTATATGATGTATTAATTTTATATTAATAGTTCGCTTTTTATGTAGTAATCCCTTTGGGATACGGAGCTCATAAATAAGTAATTTATAATTGTAGTAATCCCTATTTATTATTAAAATAATAAATTATTCAAAGTGATACGGATGCTATATATTCATAAAAAGAATTTGAACTATTATTTAGTATAAAGGGTTATAGCTTAATCGGTAAAGCATACTGCTCATAACAGTACTTATAAGTGTTCAAGTCACTTTAGCCCTAAATTGCCTGAGTGCTGGAATCGGTAGACAGTGAAAACTTAAGCTTTTCTGAGGTAATCTCGTGGGTGTTCGAGTCACTCCTCAGGTAAATTTATTTGTATAAAATAGTGTTCCCATAAGTTTTATAATTAAAAACATAAAATAGGGGGTATGCAATTTTGTAAACAAAAGGGGATATAGTTTAATTGGTAAAACTGCGATTTTGCATATCGTTAATTCGGGTTCAATTCCTGGTATCTCCACACAAGCTCGTGAAGCTCAATTGGTCGAGCAGAATCTTGAAGCGATTTTGGTTGTAAGTTCAAGTCTTACCACGGGCAGGGACTTTAGTATAATGGTGAATGCGTATGACTTTTAATCATTAAAATGTAGGTTCGAATCCTGCAAGTCCTACTATATATATAGTTATATTAATGTAACTATGTGATACTTTATTATAATTAAGGGGCTCCGTAGTAATCCTTATTTATTATTAAAATAATAAATTATTCAAAGGGATACGGAGGCTTATTACACATAATGATATTTAATGATGAAAACATAAATAGTTTATTTGTAGGTACCATATTGGTACAAAGCATATTCTAGATTAAATAATAAAGTGATGTATTTTTATATTATTTGGGGGTTCAGTGTAATTGGTAGCACACCTTTTTCATAGCTAGTGATGCGAGTTCTAATCTCGTGTCCTCCTATTAGTACGCATAGTACCCAATACTGGAATTAGTAGACAGTGAAAACTTAATAATTTATTGGTTAACACCGTAAAGGTTCGTCATTTTTTTTGTTCCTAGGTATGCTTACGAAGTAGCCAGCCTACACATATATAAAGTATGAAAATTATTTTAATGTTATTAAAGATAGTAAAGGGTATTATTAAATATAAAAGTATTCATTATAAGCAGATGTGCTGGAATGGAAGACAGGTTCGTGTTAGGTACGAATGAGTTAATACTCATACAAGTTCAAGTCTTGTTATCTGTATAAAAAATACTGTCTCTTTTTAATAATGGTCAAGTCGAGAGCTTTATTAAAAAAATGGAAACTCGAGTCGGAGCGGCCGGAAAAGAGGGTTGTAGATTTCTTTATAATGATGAAAAATTAATAATAATAATGATGAAAATTATGACACGAAAAATTGTAAAATATGACAAAAGTTATGACATAAAAATCTGATAAATACTTGTCATAATTATGTGTCATAGATATGGCTAGCCGGAGGCTAGCAGAGCAAGAAAATAGTGGTAACAATTCAACTGAGAATATGGTAAGTAATACCCAATAATCTGTGTTCTTAGCAAAAATGTTTGAATTGTGTAGCCTTTAATCCCTTTGGGATAGGCTAGGGTGGTTTCAGATGGATAGAATGGTTGTACTTTAACAACCATAAAGAATTGTATTGTAAGAATAATTTCAAAACTAATGTTTACATTTTTGATAGTTTTAAATAGGTAGTGCAACTCTACCTCATTCTCATGCTTGGGGTGTAGTAGTAATAGAATTAATAATTTAAAATCGACATGGTTATAGAGAGAAAAGCAAATTTCTTAAAAACGCGGTTTAACACAAAAGTGTGTGTACCTCTCTCAACCTAGGGGAGAAAACGTCTTTTATTACCCTTCAAGAGTTGTATGAACGAAAGTTGAAAGAATGGTTCTTAGTGAAACAGGCATACCCTAACTCTTTGAGGTTATGGGTACAGCTGCAAAAAAGATCTAAGAGAGGAAAAGAAGGTTAATAATGGGGTGCTCTGCCGCAGGAATAAAGAGATTAAGAAGAATAAATGAATTACCAGCCTTCTAATATAGATTGGCAAGGCACATTTGCAAGTGCAATTCTTGCTATCTCTAAACCCTTATGACTACGTAGCTATCTTCGAGTTTAATAAGGGGGATCCGATGTAGTATTTATTGGTGTAATACTACATTGAAAATGTTTATAGAAATTGTTGTTGTTGTAAATTAACTTGTTGCTTGGCCAAGTAATAAAGGGAAATTAGCTAAATAGATAATCTACGGGGGGCTTTGTAGTATTATCTATTTGTAGGTGCGATCCCTGCATTCTCTAACTTCAATTATTAAACTAGTAATTCGCTTAACCCGATTACTATAAAGAGAATGTTGGTAGTGAAGGTAAACTATATTTAGTAGAATGTGTATAGTTTACTTACAGGTGCAACTCCTGTATTCTCTAAAATTGTGTAACCTCCGGTTAACCTTACTAATTATCGGTATAATATCTAGCTGCCTATTCTATAACGTTTCTTTCCGAGGTGGCTAAATAAGTTTCTTTTCATTTAAATTCTAAGGATTTGCACCTTAATTCTACCTGCCTTGAAGAAGTAGCAAAGAATAACTATTTAATTATTAAGGTAAAGTCGAGGGAGCGGCCCCCCAGATCGAATGTTTAACGAGCTATCTAGGATCGTGAGGTTAAACGAGATCTTACCAATAGCGGGACGACTTGACCATAGTATTTATTTATTTAGTAGGGCTCCGCTAACTGGAAGTTACACAAAAGTTTGGTGATATATACACGGATGAAAGGAATACTAAATTTAAAAGATAAAAAGCATTAATTACAAGACTTCCTAGAAATAAAGATTCATTATAAAATAGTAACACAAAATTTTTACATTTACCGTATAATACTCTCCCTATCCCAGTACCCTTAAGGGGTAGGCCTGATAATAATCTAGGAGGATCATTAATCCTCTTAATATGCTGTGTTTACTAAAAATTTATGTTATAAGGTTTATAAGTTAAAGTTTTAATTTATGATCCCCATTTAATTAGATTACATGTGTAAGCCAAAGAGATTGGAAAAGTGGGTTTAGTGAAATTGGTATCACATTAGACTTCTCATACTGATATTGCAAGTTCGATTCTTGTAACCTACACCTAACATTTTTTTTTAGATTTATGTGATAGTAATATTGCAGGGATAAAAATATATTATTAAAAAACAAATACTTAATTATTAAGCTAATAAGAATAAAATATTAATTAAATATTTAGTAAAATATGCTGTTGACTAATAGGTAAGTCATAAATTTTTGGTATTTACTAATGAGTGTTCGAATCACTCCAGCATAAAAATCTGTTTATTTACTGGTATGTACACTTCTTAGTAATAAAGCTAGTTTGTAGAGTTTGGTGTATAGTAGGTATGCAATAAGACTATCTTACACAAATAATCTTTGTCTTCAATGGTTAAATCAAAATTTATTTTTTAATCATGGATATATAAAGTATGACCTTACATAGCTATAACTGTTTTGCACGTAATAAGGCTAACTACCTTAGGACCCTAAACAGTATTACCATACGGTCAATAGGTAAGCCATAAATTTTTGGTATTTACTAATGAGTGTTCAAATCACTACTCTCCCATCAGGAGGTAGAAAAAGGAAGATATAGTTCAATCGGTAGAGCGACTGTATGTGGCACAGTAAGTTCCCTGTTCGAGCCAGGGTATCCTCCCATTTTTTGAAATAATTATCATACTTATTTATACCAATATAATATATACAAATAATAATTAGATTTATAAAAATAGTCTTTTAAAATGGACAATTTAATCCACTTTGTTGGCGGAGCTATTACTCCTTAATAGCCAGAAACAAAATATATGGATTAAAAGCCTAAGTAGTTTAACGGTTAAAACCTTAATTTCATACATTAAAGATGAGAGTTCGATTCTCTCCTCAGGCTGTATAAATATACAATTTATAATATACGAAGGTATAAGCATCCGAATCCAAAAATACTCTTTCTTAGGCCAAGCTGAGGCTTGTTCTCTAATTCCATATCCCTTTGGGATTAGAAATAGTGCAGGGTAAGATGGATAAGATCAAGTCCTTCGTTTACCTCTTTATATAATTTATCCAATGATAATAATATCTATTTTATCTCTTTTACTTTCTAATGCCGTCAATAGCAGACGTGATATATCAATTCTATATAATAGAATTGCTATGTTAATTTTAATTTATTGTATTTTAAATGATATAGCTTCTTTAACTGTAGTAACTAAAGGTATCGGTCTACATGGAGGTTTATTATTAATTACAAATCTTACACAAATTTTCCATATTTTCTTATTTATAGTTAGTATATTGATATTAACATTAACTAGTTTTTATCCTAGAAAAGTGTGAGTATCAGAATATTCATCTTTAAAAGATTTAGTATTAAATAAATTTGTATATTATAATACTAAAATTATAAATAAAATGGGAGAACAATTCAAAATAATAGAATACCCTTTAATATTATTATTCATAATTACAGGGGCTATATTTTTAATGTCAACTAATGATTTAGTTTCTATTTTCCTAGCCATAGAATTACAAAGTTACGGTCTATATATATTAAGTACTATATATAGAAATTCAGAATTATCTACTACAGGAGGATTAATGTATTTCCTATTAGGAGGATTAAGTTCATGTTTTATCCTATTAGGAACAGGTTTAATATATGCTAATTCAGGAAGTACTAGCTTAGATGGTTTATATATTATAACTAGTATAAGCGATATAAGTTCTACTGATTTATGATACAAACCTTATTATATAAATTTATCTTTAGTTATATTTACAATAGGATTCTTATTTAAAGTAAGTGCAGCACCTTTCCATTTCTGATCACCAGATGTTTATGATGCTATACCTACAATAGTAACTACTTTTGTAGCTCTTATAGCTAAAGTTTCTATATTTATATTATTATTACAATTAGTATATTATACTAATAATAGCTTTACTGAAATGAGCTGAACATTTATATTATTACTAAGTTCTTTATTTTCATTAATAGTAGGAACAGTAGTAGGTTTAACTCAATTTAGAATAAAAAGATTGTTTGCTTACAGTACAATCTCTCATGTTGGATTTATGCTTTTAGTTTTAGGTATATCAAGTGTTGAATCTACTCAAGCACTTATATTCTATTTAACTCAATATATTATAAGTAATTTAAATGCATTTATGATATTAATTGCTATAGGTTTTTCATTATACTATTATACTAGTGAAAACAAAGAACATGAAGAATTAATGGATAAAAATAACTCTCCAATACAATTAATAAATCAATTAAAAGGTTATTATTATATTAATCCTTTATTAGCCTTAAGTTTAGCTATCACTATCTTCTCATTTGCAGGTATACCACCTTTAATAGGATTCTTCGGAAAACAGATGGTAATAAGTGCTGCTTTAGATAAAGGTTTAATATTCTTATCTTTCATAGCTATAACAACTAGTGTTATAGGTGGAGTTTATTATTTAGGTATAATAAAAGAAATGTTCTTTAGTTTACCTGATTATAAAGTTAATACTTTATTAGAAAATTTAGTATTAAAAGGTAATGTATTAAATAATAATAAAACAGTAATTAAAAATGTAAACTTTAAATATAATAATATAGTTATATCAAGTCCTCTGGCTTTTGTTATATCTAATATAACACTTATAATTTTATTATTTATATTTATGAATCAAGAATGACTAAGCATGGGTACCATATTGGTACAAATCTTATTTAATGGTTAAATGAGCAGTGTTACATTACTTTTTATTATTGTATCTATTATAGCTTTATTATTTTTAGCTCTTAATTTTATTTTAGCTCCTCATAATCCTTATCAAGAAAAATATAGTATATTTGAATGTGGTTTCCACAGTTTCCTTGGACAAAATAGAAGCCAATTCGGAGTAAAATTCTTTATTTTTGCTCTAGTATATCTTCTTCTTGACTTAGAAATATTACTAATATATCCTTATGGTATGAGTATTTATGAAAATGGTTTATATGGATTAATAATAATGTTAATCTTTACATTCATTATTACAGCAGGATTCGTATTTGAATTAGGTAAAAGTGCGTTAAAAATAGATAGTAGACAATCTTATACTTATTTCTACAAATCTCAAAAATTTATCAATACTTTTATTGAAAATAAATAAGGCTTATTGTCTTAAAAATAACTTATTAGCTTGCATAGTTCCCATTATTCCTTAAAGCTAAGGGATGTGGTAATAGGCAAAGTGAAACCAATAAAAAATTTACCATTTATTTTGTGAAATTTACATTTCTAACATTTAAAAATATAACAATATACGATATTTTTATTTTTAACATTATAAAAAATTATGTTACAAGCATCAAAAATAATAGGAGCAGGATTAGCCACAGTTGGAGTTTTAGGAGCTGGAGTAGGAATCGGAGTAGTATTCGGAGCTTTAATATTAGGAGTTGCTAGAAACCCTTCATTAAAAAACCAATTATTCTCATACTCTATCTTAGGGTTCGCTTTCTCAGAAGCTACTGCGTTATTCGCTTTAATGATGTCTTTACTTTTATTATACGTTGCTTAATTAATTTAATTAAGATTAACTATTTTTTTAGTAAAGCAAAAACTTTAAAATATATAATAATATATTAATATTTTTATTTATTTAGGGGTATGGGTGGGTGGGACGTTAGTTCAAACTAACAATAAAAAAAAAACAATTCTATTTATAATTAGAAATTTTATATTATAATTTTTTATGAAAAATTTATTAAATTCATTTATATATATGGACGCACCTGTTGCTTGAGGTATATATTTCCAAGACAGTGCTACTCCTCAAATGGAAGGATTAGTTGAATTACATGATAATATTATGTACTACTTAGTGATAATTTTATTTAGTGTTGGATGAATGCTTTTCTCAATAATAAGAAATTTTGCAGCAAAAAGATCACCTATATCACACAAATATTTAAACCACGGTACACTAATAGAATTAATATGAACTATAACACCTGCTCTTATATTAATACTTATAGCTTTCCCATCTTTTAAATTATTATATTTAATGGACGAAGTTAACGACCCTTCAATGTCTATCTTAGCTGAAGGTCACCAATGATATTGAAGTTACCAATATCCAGATTTTATAGATTCTAGCGAAGAATTTATAGAATTTGATTCTTACATAGTACCTGATTCAGACTTAGAAGAAGGTGGATTAAGAATGTTAGAAGTTGATAACAGAGTAATAGTTCCTGAATTAACACACATAAGATTTGTTGTAACATCTGGAGATGTGATCCACTCTTTTGCTGTTCCTTCTTTAGGTATAAAAACTGATGCATACCCTGGTAGATTAAATCAAGTATCTATTTTCATTAATAGAGAAGGTGTATTCTACGGTCAATGTTCAGAAATATGTGGAATCTTACACAGTTCAATGCCTATAGTTATAGAATCTGTAAATATAGACAAATTTGTTCACTGACTTTATAATGCTTAA